GTGAACCCAGGTCGGTCGATGTTATTCCGTAAGATAAGATCAATGGTCGAAAGACCACAGCACTGGTCAGTGCAAGCCAAAATGGACTAAAAGTCAAAGTTTCCGACGAGTTGAAACTCAGGCTCGAGCAGGATCAAAGCCGTTAACTCACGAGCGAAGCCAGTAGCTAGCCAAGGGCGTGCCGATCAGAATGGCTGCCAGGCTATACTATACATAGAAAATCCGCAGGAACTCTTGTGCTTAATACTTTTTCAGTATGGGCAGCACATTCTTGCTGCATGTGCAGCCCAACAAATGAGTAACCGCCCCAAAGACTCCCCTGAAAGCTGAGAGCAGTTCAATCCGAGCATTTATATGAAAATTTCAAGCTTTTAAGACTGTATTTATCCTGAATTCGATGAAGCTAATAGCGTAAAGAAAGAATGAAATGAAGGGGAAAGGTGCGATTCATCAACAAAGGGATAGGGATAAGGACTCGCAGGTGGGGTCTAGCAGTCAAGTCAAGAAGAAAGTCACACCGCTACTCTATGCTGACCATGCCTAGCTCCACACTAATGAAGTAACTTGGTCCTTAGAGACTCCGACTAGGGATTTGCCTACCCTCTTTCTCTTTCACCGAAACCCAGACATAGAACTCCGTTAACGGGATCCACAACTTCTTTATCTATGATACCAGCAAATTCAACTGAAACAGCTTTCTTGCTCGACTCTACACTCTCTCAACAAGGACCGAACCCACTAGCCTGCCTGCCTCTTTATGAAGGGGCCGGACCGGGCACAAGGAAAGCCTTGCTTCTTTCCTCGTAATGAAAGTAACTCCCATGATTGATAGAAGAGACCTGAAAGGGATGAGAATATAGTCGTGGACTGGGATCCGGATCTAAGAGTTCTCCTTCCTTGTGGCTAGCTTCCTTCAGCTGCAATAACTATCTCATCTCTACCTCTTTCTGACTTCACGATCTTCTATCAAAGGAACCTTTCCAGAAGTGTCCTTGGTTTAGTCCAGTCTGCATTCTTCGCTTAGTGTCAATCTTTTTAGATGAGAGAGTTAGGCTCTTCGTAAGATAGCCAAGGGTCACTTTCCTATCAATCAAGTAAAGGAGATCAAAGTTCACTCTAATAAATCGATCTTAATCGGCTTAGCCAAAGAAAGGCTGACCGGCCCGACCCGCAGGTAACTAGGGCACTATTGGTCGATGGCTTTTCGCAACGGATAGCTTACTTAGACTAGCTTGATAGATTGAAGATGATTTGAATTCAGAATCCATTCATTCTTACATACGATATTTCCTGTCGAATCTAAGCCCCCACTCGATTCTAAGCCCTATACCTAATCTTCTAATCGAAAGAAAAGCTCTACCGAGAGGAGTTAGAGCCCCGTCTTTTTTGCTAAAGCATACGGCATTTCCTGATGAATAATCTTTTGGTGGGAGAATCTTTTTTTTTTTTCTTTCCCTCTCCCCAGAAAAGTACCTACTCTCGCAAAGAACCTTCCTGCGGAACCTTACGTCAAGACTCTTCCTTCTAGCGAGTTGCTTATTGCACAGAGGTTGGAGCTTTCTTCTTCGTTAGAAAGAGTAATAAGGTATTCTAAAAATAGGGCCGAAGCTAATCTACTATGATCACCTGATTGAACTGGCTTGATCACTGCATGGATTCAGTTATCTAACTATCTTTACTGATCTCACTGGAACTGCAACTCAAGAAAAGAAATGGCCAGCAAACTACTTATGCTCGTTCTCATCCAAGGAAACCGCAGGGAGAGCAACTTCAACCGACTCGAAGAAAGAAAAGATTAGATCTTCTTTTTTCTCCAGGATCTCAAACAAAAGCGCTTGCTTAACTTAAAGAGAACTTCCTAGCCCTAGAAACTGAAAAAATATAGGGGGCATACTTAGAATATGAGATTGCCCTCTAACCTTGACCTGCCTAGCCTTTGACTTTTGCATACACACATTGAACATTGAGAGGGAACAGCCCTTTTTTTCGAGAAAGAACTGCACGACTGGAACGCGATGGAAGGCTATTTTCAAGGGATGGAAGAGATATAGAAGGGAAAGCCGAACGCAGGTCTTACGATTGATTGCATTTGGTTCAATTTATCTTGCTTGAGAGGGCAAAGGCAGGAAATAGAGTATGGAGTTAGTGCTGTACGTATTCTCAATTCTGCAAAGATCACATTCCTGTGAACTAGCCTCAATGAGGCGGATAAGGCGCAACAACCTAAAAGGCGGACTAAGTGGAGGTATTCCCGTAGGGAAATACCGTAACGGAAGGAGTGTAACGAAAAGCTCTATACGTATAGTCGAGATCTTGATCTTTGAGTCGTTTCACTTCGAAGAGAAGCTTTATAAAAGGAAAAGATACGTATAGAGCTTCTCTTCGAACTTAGATACGTATCGACTAAAGGAGCTACAAATACCTAAGCGGGAGAGGGAAAGAGCCTTAGCTTAGGTTGAGTCTTTGTTTACGTTGATTGTCCGGAGTCAAGCGTTGAAGCCATCCCATTTTAAAAAGGAGAACCGGGCTCCATCTAACTACAAGAAAAACAACCTTAACGCACGCAGCTATAATGCGCCTGTCTTCCGAGCCCTTCCCTTTCTTCACCGGTAATTCAGTAAAGCTCACTTCGCTTTACAAATATCTAATTTATCTTTATACTAAGAAGTTAACCAAGTTGGCACCGATATCATAATGACTCCTAGTCACTTTTTACCATGCTTTTTATCACTTTTGGAATCAAACTTCACAGATTCTTTATCTATAGAAGAATCATTATTCTTTCAGGACATAATCATTGATGCTTGCACTCGAGCTGGCTCTCTTTTATTAGGTCTATGGTCTGAGTGAGTCCTTGCTTATTGATTAGTTATAAAATTCTTATGCTATGCTAAAGGAGCTTTTAAGCCACTTTTAGGAATCGAATAAGCAATCACAAAGAATGGTAAGCGCTACGAACCTTTGCCCAGTTAATCCGAGTAAGGTTTAAGCGTATATATAGATAGGTTAGGGAATGGCCAGCAGTTTACCAATTTGGTTTGAAACTCTCTATCTAAGAGTCTTAGGTTATAGAAAAACCTATAGTAAGATGCAAGCTTAGTTGAGTAAATTAGTAGGTAGGGCGGACTACTCAATTTACCCCAGGGTTGTTTATGTAGTTGTTAGCTATAAATAATGATTTATAGTTAAGGAGAGAGAATCAATGTTCAGTAGTACGCCTGGTTCACCGGGTTCTACCACTTCAGGTCCCATATAATACTCTCGAAAGATACTTATTGGCATATGGCATATGATATGTTGTGATATGCTTTACACATGTACCTTGGACTCTGCTTTCTAGATTGATCTTTAGCTGAAAGACCCGATCCTTTCTCCTGTTCCTGAAACGAATGAGTGTTCGGTAAAGTAAAATGGCACATTCAGAAAGTGTGAAATTGGTTCAAAGAAATAATAGAAAATAGCATACGAGAAGAAGGTCCTCTCTTCGTATTCTATAGAAAGACGAAATAGCGTAAAGAAAGAGCAAGTCAAGTCAAATAGCCCGTACCACTGATCATGCTAGTTAGGCTATATGTTTAATACATGCAAGTCGAACGAAGTTTTCTTGGGTTTCTCTTTCTTAGTCTTTAGGTATTTTTCCCATGTCTTTGTTTCCGAGACTCGGAACCTACTTTTTCCTTATACTTATTTACTACTCCGTGCAGGAAAGACTATCTTTCTGTCTGTATGGAGGGGGAATCATTTTTTTTGTCAATCATATCATGCCTCAACTAGATCAATTCACTTATTTCTTCTGGTTATGCCTTTTCCTCATTCTTATTAGGTTCTTCTATCTCCCTTTGGATGACGAAGTGCAAGTATTTTGCTACTATATAACAAGGCCCAAGTTACAGCGGGCTCTTTCTATTCTGAAATGGTTCATATGTCTTTTTTGCTTGGTAAGTTTTGGATATAGGATCTATTATAAATTGATGGGATTTTACTTCATTCCCTATTGGGTATTCTCCCATCTGAACTACAGCTGCTTTCCCACTATATGAATCAACCGGATAAGGATCCAGAATGGGTTGAATTCGTACGACAGCGCCTACAAACCCAGGGAGTACGAGGTCATGGTGCGAAATTTCCTTGAAACTTAGTTTTGTTTTGCAACTCGTGACCAGATTTCCTCTCTCTATCGACTACTTTTTTATGCTAGGGAGGATCCCCAATTCTTCATTGATCCACAGGACCTGGATTCCATACTGAGGGTACACCTTGAACCCTTAGAATTCAATCACCCCACTCTATGCCAGGTCTTGCAAAGCTTATGTAACGAGGGGCAAGAATCCCCATTCTATTGCGAAGTAAAAACGACCCAGGCAGAGCATTTCCAGGGCTTTTTAAAACAAAAGCACCAAGCCCGATTGGAAATGCAACATCGCCGAGAATTACGAGAGTTATGGAAATCTCTTGAGAGAAGGAACGCTTTTCTAAGCGAGGAAAACGCCTCTCTAAGAGAAAAACTTTTTCTTCTCGAAATTCTACTTTTTTCATTGTTTCAAGTTCTGATTCACTTGGATACGGCGCTGAACAAACCACATCTTTCGTAGAGAGGCGGTAATGCCAAAGCAAAGGGTGTAGCAACTCTATTCCGCTCTAATGCCATCTTTCGGCTTCTCTGGGTAGCGCAGTCATTGGGAAGTGGTTGAGGAGGGAGAGTTTCATGGATTACAGAGGGACTTTCTAGGTTTTCTTGGAGGAAAAGAAAGGTTTGGGGGGAACAGGGATGCTTTCGCAGACAAACATAAGGTTTGAGGAGCCCTTCAGCTTCCAATATAGTAGGATGCGGCCCTTATGTTGAGTGAATTAAAGACAGCTGATCATGACGCGAAGAAGGGTAGTTCGGTTTGAGATCTAGCTATAGTTGGAAGCAAGCGCGCGCAAAGCACTCAAGCAAGGGGTGCTTTAGAGAAGAGAGGAAATAGAGCACAGCACTCAGAACGAGGCAAAGCGTTTTTGTTCCAATCTGACGCAAGGAGATTACGGATTTCATAGACCAGATTGTAATGGGAGTCCAAAGGTCCTGCTCTGTTTAGAATAAAAGACTCATACTAAGTTGTCCGTCTGTTTCCACGTCAACCATGTTTACATCCAAAATCCCAATCCAATGACTTCAAGCTTCGCTATGATATTCGTATCGTAGCCTCCCAAAATTGTAGGTAAAACCAGAAACCCATTGCCCAGAATAATCTCGAATAAGTCCCCTAGCTCCAGTAGGGCCAGGGGCAGTTGCTACTAAAATGGGTGTACCCAGAACGGGGTTTCGATCTCTAAATGGATCTGCTATAGCTACTCGATCTCCATCAAATGGCTTTGGATCTGTTTCTACATCTGGAATATCTGTAACAGAATATGGAACTCAATATCGATCTGAAACTGGGAAGGGGTGCTCCATAGCTTCAACTGATATTGCTTCTAGCCAACATCGGCTATTGGTCACGCCCATCATCATAAGGGCTTTTCGGTATGGGGTTGGATCATCGGCCCTGGTGATGGCTCCCCATACTAGTAAAGGGAACTGGAAGGGATGCTATTGGTGCTATCGGTACTGCTCTCGTTATCATCGGCAGATATGCCTTTTTTTCTATTAGCGGGAGTCTTTCTCTACTGCTGGTGGTATCGGCTTCTGCTTTTACTGATGCTTATGGATCACTTGCTGAATCGAACCCCAAAACGGATAGGTTTGATCGGCCTGGCCTCGGGTGGTGGATCGAATAAACACTAAACCGCGTCATCACAGCAGCGATGGATGTCCAACCTTTATCTCTCTTCCTTCTCAATATAGGCGGGGATGGACTCTGAAAGACTCCTCCGATCGGTTCCGAAATTTCTGAACCTTCTCTTCTCGGCATGATCCAGGAGTGAAAGCCACTCGACTGTAAGGAGAGGAGTGAAAAGCTAGCGGATCAAATCATGGGTTCTCATTCCGGAGAGGCAAGTTAGTCGGTTGGTTGAAATGCGGTTATGCCGGGTGGACTAAAGTAAAGTGGGAGGTGCGAATAGACTAGTTGTTAAGTTGTACCTCCGGGTCAGCTAGCTCTTCTGGTAGGGCAGCTCGGCTTGCAGCTGTTGCATCTCTTTCTTGTAGCTAGGGCAGCTCAGTCAGGTAACTGGCATTCCTTAGCTAAAGAAAAGCAAGGGTCGGATTGTCAACTAAGGCACCTACTTAGGGCAAGGCAGAAGCCAAAGGCGGAAGACTGAGTTCATCGAAAGCCGAAGGCTAAGGATTACTTACTAGAAAATCTTTTATTTAGGGAACGAACTTCTGCAAGGCTTTTACGGTAAGGCTTTAAAGACTGAGGGCTGGCGGGCTTTGAGGAATGGGAGCTGCTTTGGAATCAGCGTAAGTAGAAGTGGGTCCCCCCATATAAGTAATTAAGTAATTAAGTAATGTAATAAAGGCAAGTACGCGAGATGTAACCAATAGATATGTCAACGAAGTCATTCTTTCAGCAAAATATAAGCCCCTTAGTGCAATCGATTTCAGTATGCCGGTTTAATTTTAACAGAAAGGGGGCAGAAATTTGTTCTTAAGCTAAATTAACGTAGTATAAACATAGTAGCGTGAACAGCGCTTCGTATATAGGCAGCATCGTGCTGAATGAGACAATATCATTTATTTTTTCCCTTGGTCAACAACCAAGAAAGACATGGGAATAATTGGGCATAAAATAAAGAAAAGATTGGCTGCTTCTAAAGCTCTCTTTCTTCTCTTATGATATTTCTTGTTTGTCATTCGAAAGAGAAGGAAGGGCGGGAGTTTCAAAGCGTTCAAGCTTCGGTTTCACATGCCAATTGGCAACTGTTCTATTTCGTATCATCCCACCCAGACCTATACTACGCTATTTCACCAACGATCATATAATTACTGAAAAAGGCTGACCCACATAAGGGATCCTGACCATGCACCGAAATAGGATGACCTATAAGTAAGGCTTTTTCCTTCGTTTCACTCTCCACTCCTGGGATTGTCCTTCCTTGCCTTTGGTTATGAAACTAAAACCCGTGGAATGGTCCCCGGCGTTGAATCTTGGCTCAGAAGAAGGCTAGCCTTATGCTTGACTATTTCCAATAAGATAGGATTGGATCTTCTTTATCGGAATCTTGTAAAGAAAGGAATCGAGCCTGCATCTCCGCTATGCCCCATCTGTGCTCTTGGTGGGTATCCTTAACCGTTGATTAAATTATCCACGCTCACTGCCTTAATTTAGGAGTGATATAAAACGCTTGAACTAATAGAACCAACCGGTGCTACCGACTCTATTCCATATGCCAAAGCTTGGAGTGGGAGTTCCGGTTTACTTTGAAGGCAGAAGAGCTAGCCCTCCGCATGTTTAGATTAGCCTTCGTTAGCTTAGTTCGAAATCCCCTTATATTGGTGTGAGGGTGCGCCACATGGGAGGCCCTACCGCTTGGTCGGTCCACAAAGAATATTCATTTATGTAAATGTATCTGTTGTCACGGAGCCTGCGAAGGACATGAACATCCCAAAAAACGTACTTTTTTGAAAGGCAATCCGCAATCAATGAAACTAACTATATCAATGAAACTAACTATATCAATGAAACTAACTATACTAATTCAGTAAGACCAAGACCTTACATACGGAATACATAATATGGCAAAGCAAACATGGAAAGCACAATCAGTATCAGTACGAGTGGGGGCCGGTGTTGGAACATAATGCTTGGCTGGCGAAGTCGTGGAATTCGGTAGGTACGTCGCTTTGGCTTTTTTCTTTAGAAATGTCTTTCTGGTTGGCTAGTCAACGGCTGGCCCTTGAATGAGTGTGTTTGGCTTGCTTTGGTACAATAAAATTGAATATCGTACAGGCCGTCTTCAGAAAACAGAGCTGCGGGAGATTATCGGAGCAGACCGGATCTCCCAACCAATAGAAACCTTGACTCCGGACCAAAGGGAAAGACAAGGCTGAGTTGCCCCTTCTACCATCTGAGGTGGAATACGGATCCTTCTTTTCTTTGCTGAGTTTGTTCTATGGAATAGGCCCTCTCACTCTATCTCATGTCGGAGAAGATTCTGTATGAATTGGAATAGCCACGAACGTGTAAGAGGTCAGCTACTAAGTGGATTTGATTTAAGGTATCTCTTGATCGAAGGGTTCAAGCCGCTAAAGCGGAAACTGCTATCTCTTCGCCTAAAGCCTTGTGGAGTTGCTTGTTTAACGAAAACAAATCTTGTTTCGAAAAGCGATGCGTACAGTTCCGGGGGTTGTAGAAAAACTACTTCTTTTTCCGTTAGCCAGTATCGAGACTCTAAGACTCCTTGCGCTTAGCCCACCGCGGGTGCTTTGATAGAGAGTCACGAGAAGGTTGTAGGGCACAAGGGGAAGGGGATCTTGAATAAATTCCCTCTTTTCCAGTAGCTAGTTTAGGCAAGCGGTTCGAGTCAAGTGCCAGTTAAAGAATGTTGGCAAGAGTAAAAAATTTTAAGTAAACGAATCTCTTCTGGAAAGTTACTTTGACCAAATAGAGTATTCTTATATAGGGGGCTCTCGCAGTAGTTGTTCTGTAAGGGCTTTCATTAGCCTGAGGTGATAAATCTTCTGGTCGTGGACTGCCGCGATCATGATGAAATGGGCCTTTTGAAAGGAAGACCTTATGACAAAGAGAAAAGTGTCCTAAAACGGTGTTAGATTAACATAAACTTAGGGACTTGTGCAACAAGGCTTTAAAGCTCAAAAAAAGGCTATTGATTGAGTTCCACATCCTATCATTATATGTATTGAAAGGATCTTCTACTTATTTATATATGCCAACTGCAACTGATTCCACTTGAGCAAGAGCAGCTTGCCCAAGAACAAGAAAGAGATATGCGAAATCAACCAAGACAAGCACACCGCAATCAACAGGTAATCCCGCATCTGATTGTTCATTGAGTGCGGAGGAAGCAAATGTAGAAAAAGAACAAGCAAGAAATGGATAGGAAGCAATCAAGTCTCTTAGTGAGTATGGTAATCTGGAACTGGTTGGAGATAGAATCCAACCGGGGGTATGAGTGTATCTTGATAGCCCATGATCAAAGAGATAGGTATGAGAAATTCAAATGATAACGAAATTAATTGAAGGATTCACTCCAGGGGGGCGTACCGTGAAAACGGTTTACGTACAGCATGTCATGCTGTGTACGTCCTGATCGCAAGGTCAAGATGTATCCCAAAAGGGGCAACAATGGTGGCTTGCTTCTCTTTTGGCCGTCCATGGGACAGGATCCCTGGTCTAAGAGAGGATAGTATACTACTGTCAACCCCACTCGGTTAATGGAAGGATTAACACGATACCCTTAGATTGACACCTTAGGGTGCATTCCTTCTGTAAAAGGTGTCACCATCATGTCGATGTTGCGGAAGTCATTATTGAAGGTTAGTCCAATTATTTCAGGACTGAACCACTCATTCGTAGGTATATCCCCCGGCCCCATATGAAACTTCCTTATCCTCGTCTTAGGACGCTCCTTTCTAATATAAAGAAGGCTCGAAAGCAAGCGTAACGGAGCCCAACTAGCTCACTACGACAACGAACAAGAACGACTACGCTATGAGTGCTCGCTTTGTATAGATAGCATTGCAAGCTCTTATAGTCGAGCAGTGCTCACTAGTCAAGTTGGGAAGGCCCAGCGAACTGTATTGGTTGGGTTCTTCCTGAGTAGACGACAAGAACATAGGACGGGGGTGAGATTCTTTGCCAGCATTCGCTAAGCGTGTAGAATAGTCAATGGGTCTGGCTACATGAACCATTGCAACTGCTAGTCCTTCAAGACGTATTGAAAGCAGCACATCAATCAAAGAATAGACCACTAGCAATAGTGTGCAAGAGCTACGTCCGAACAAGGGGAAAGGCGACCCGCTTCGCTGAACAAGTAACTCATCATTCAGAGCACTCACTGCACCCGATAGCGTAGGCAAGCGATCTCAACAAAGAAGCATAGCTCAGTGACGACAAAAAATTTACTAAGAGAAGAAAGAAAGGATTGTAGGCTAGATTCAAGGTATGCAACTTTATTGATTCTACTCCACTTTCCAGATTGGCTTAGTGTTACATCTATCAACTGACTGAGCTTCCTTAGCTGACTGGGCTTTCAGCGCTGAGTTTCAAGACAAAGTGAGTTACAAGACTCTGGGACTAAGAAGTTTCTCTTAATCACGGGGCGCATTCGTCTATCGATCTTAGTCTTAGAGAAATGGGGCCACTACGTCAAGAGCAAATCGAATAGAGAGAGAAAGCGCTTAGTCAAGCGACCTCGATGAGTTGAAGGTTTGTGACTCCTTCTCTTAGACCGTACTTTCTTTCTGCATTCTGCAGTAGCGAGTATAACTTGAAAGATAGGGGCCTAAGGCATTAGAAAATTACAATAGAACTTGACAGAGATTGAGTTGAAAAAGCATTTATTATCACCATGACCCGCCCTTACTTGACTGGTGGGTGAAGGAGAGAAAGACTAACTCAAACTCACTAGCCCCTAGCCTGGGAACATTACTTCCTATAGTGTATAGTGGCAGGTAGTTGAATTGAAGGAAAGCGCAAAGCAATGGTTGATGGTCATCAATATGGTCGGGTTCAGTCTTCACGAGGGATTCTGAACTCGTGAATTGATCCTCGATAAGAGGCTTTATTTTGTCGAGAAGCCGCTTTTTACAAAGAATCTGACTATATATAGACAATAACAAATAGGACTCTCAAATTGGACCAACTTCTTATCTTAGCCACAAAAAAAAGCTTATCGGTCTGGCCGGCAAATGACTACTCAATAAAGACATAGTTAGTTAATACGTACTTACTATAGTAGATTATAAGTAGATTGGCGAGTAAGGTCAGAATGAGCTCATCTTCAAGTTTGAGAGTCAGATATAAATGCCAATAATCGTCGTCGAGACTCTATAACCTATAAAAAAAGTAAGACGGTCCATCTTACTTAATAGGGATAGCCCTATAGCTCTTTTGTGACCAAAAAAAATGAAAGTTTATACGAACCAGTAAGAAAAGCCTGTTCAAGTATAACGAGATTAGCTTCCCGTCCCGACATTCCTGACGAAAGGTTGGTACTATAGGAGCATGTTTAGAGAGTTCACATAAGATAAGATCCTTTCACCCAGAGGCACAAAGGAAGTAAGGGAACACACACTCAATGGGTAGGGATTGATTGTTTTTTTCAGTAGTTGCAGTTGCCATTGATCGTCCTTCAACTGAGCTTTCTCGTTGGCACTAGGATCAGGGTGATTCCCTTGGGAATTTTAATACGCTATGAAAATCATATCTCGTTGAAAAAAGGCAAAGCCCCCCTGAGCAATTTTCCATTATCCCATATATTCCTAACCTTAACTTAAACTTATATATACTTCTGTATCTAATGGGGCCGAAGTCGGCTCAGCCGGAGATCATGCAAAAACGTCAGCCTTCTTCTTGTAGAATATATAGGACCGAAAAGGACCTCCACTTGGGCCCTTCCTGCTTTGCTCCTCACTACAGCTGTTTGTGCAAAGGAAGACTGAAAATCCTTTCTGCCGGTACTTGCTTTTTTTACCTAGGCTCCTGCTACGATGCTTGAGGTGTGGCAGTGAACCGATCCAGCCTTTTCTTTGAGCCGGTTGCTAGTTTCTAGTTTGACTTTAGCGGATGAGAAGAAGGGCTTGCCCCTAGAAGAATATAGCCCTAAGTGCTAGGCCAGCTGTAGCTATTCAGATCTTTATTTCCTTGCCCGAATGGAATGGAGTTAGATACCTGGACCACATCGAGTGGTACCTGGGTAAGAGAGTGGTATGGCTGTTTGGGATTGATCAGCCGGTTCCTGATTCAATTGCCCAACAAAGAAAGGGCTATGCGCAATGGCTCGCAAGACAGTAAGAATAAAAAAGAGAGGTATGTATTATTTTTAAAGAACTGTTATCCAAAAGGGTTTATGCCGCTAAACAGCTCTAAGTCCGCACTTCTATCGTGCATTCTAAGACCATGCCAGCCTCAGACTCACTCACTCCTCCGCCAAGAGGTAAACCCCTGCTGCTCTCATTGCTGCGTCGAAAGGGCTATATAGGGCTAAGCCCAGCAAAATGCACATAATAGATTCTTTTTCTGTATAGTAGGAAAGGCCTATCAATGACTAAAACCCTTCGTCGAAGAAGCGATTCTTGAAAAATTTATTCTGTCTATCAATTCTCCTTGTCCAGTCACTATGCCAGTGCCTTTACTAGCTTTCTTCCTTTCTTCTTACTAGAGATTCGCTTTCACAAACCTCCCTCACAAACACTTTTTATTGCAAAATGGGCATATGGCATATAAGAGTAGAGGGCAGTAAACCATAAAAGCGCTAAGCCCCTTACTCAACGAATTATAACGGGTTACAAACGCTTCAAGTCTTCTTTTGCTGATTCAATAGCTGATACTTCGTCCTAACAGCCTATGAACAATCATGAGACCAGAATGAGCCTAACGACGTACCCTTCAACTCGAAAAAGGCTAAGCCAATAAGAGATACTCCTCTCTTGTGAAAGAATTTTATCTTCTCTTGTGGGCCGTACCTGCTTCCCTTACCCCAACGCCAAAGGAAGCTGACATTATGTATTAAAGGACACAAGTCTGCTATTCAATCGCTTTCAAGTTGAAAGTCGGATCTAGCCAGTTACACCCTTTCTTTGCCACATTCTCCGGGTATTGATTCTTTAAGGCCAGGGGCTGGATTAGGATGTTGCTTCTTTCTTTAATAAACCTCTTTCCCGGTGTGAATTCCTCCCTGACTCCAAGAGCGAAAACTGCGCTTAGGCCTACAACGTTTAGCCGTGAACCAGAGCTAATGATTAGAGATCTTCTAGATAGATCTCTATTTTCTTACCCGCTTGACCAGACTCATTCCGTCTAATGGGACCTAGAGGTTAGAACTTAACAAACCTATCGCCATGAGCCCCTAAGAACGAATTGAATCAGTAACTTCCCCTGGAGAGGTAACTTGCTATAAGATTACCAGCTAATCAGTGAGTAGTGGTCATGGAGATGTCCTTGATCTAGCCTTGAAAGGAGGTCACATTGGATCAAGTCAACCAATTACGAATGTAAACCCTTTCATTTGTTGATGTTATGAGCATACCCAAGGCATTGGGATGGAGTTAACCATTCTAAACCAAAACCCGAATCATGAAACGGCACATCAGATCGGTAGTCTATTGATCGAAAACAAACTCATGAACTAGATGCCATGGATTGCCGCTGGGAATGGGTTCAATAAGTAGAAGGTGAAGAAGCGCTGGCATAGCCTTTGGCAGCACCTTCTTTATATAATGCAACCAATTTTTCGACTAAACAACCTATTCTCTGATCGGGAAATAAGTTGCTCTTTGAATACCATAAGGCTTCGTATTCAGCACCATTATTAGATATAGGGAAGCATAGTTGGAACGTCTTTGGGATCTCGACTCCCAGCAGTAAAGATCCCATTTTTCCAGGACAGCCTCACAGGACCGAGCCAATTCTTGTATTGGATCTTATCCGATAATTCAAGTCATTCGGCGAATACGCAGCTAGCTTGACTTCCAGCTGCTCTTAGTTAGAAAGAATAGGTTGGAACTCTTGTTTTGTTGCATGGTACGGCGTTCTGGTCAGAGAAGAAGCGTATGAAGAAGGCTTTCTAGGAGCCCTGGAAAGAAGTACGCAATAAAATAAAGTCAACTGTCCGGAAGTCGAAAGCTTGGTCCAATTCACCCATAGGAGGACTGATTCGGAACTGAAGAAGAGAGGTTTTTATCATCGTATTCTAAAGAGTTGCTTCTCTAATTCAACACAGGACTTGACAAATGAACGACGGTTAAACTTAGAACTCTCTTCAATGCAAGGCATTCAGTCTTTCCTTTCTTTGTCTCAATAGAGGAGAAGGGGCATTTGATCTCTCATCAAGCTATGCTTCCCTGCCTTTCAATCGCAAGAATAGCTCTTCCAGTGTGCCAAAGGAGTCTTGATAGTAGTCCTTCCGTTTCTTTTCTAATGGAGAGTGGTGGCCTAAAGGCTTCTCTCGCTTCGTGACTGGCTGCCTTGACTCGGACTTCAGCCTGAGGGAAATATCCGACTTCTTGTAAGTTCAGTCTTTTCGATATCACTTCTATTAGCGCACATAGGACTCTCTGAGGAATTTCCGGACACTTGTTCTTGCTTCAAGACAGCTCTGATAACTTGAGGTTGCTCAGGCAGTCACCTTTTCTTACTCTTCATCCCCTAGGCTAGAAGCAGAATCTGAATGCCACTTGAACCACAGGTTCCGAAATTCACCCACTGTACAAATAGGCTAGGTGCAATGAGCTTTAAATCGACCAGAGCTGAGAAGCTCAATTGAAGAGGAAGCAGATTTTACCTAATTCAATTAGATAATTGAATGGTGCTGCGTTTATTGAAAGGGATCATCATAAGATAAGACTTTAGGCGCACCTGGGGCCTTTAATATAAGCAATTAATAAACGATACCGAATTAACAGACGGAATTAACCTAAACGAAAGACGGAAAGAGTAAGTCACTTCATACCTATTTATTAAAGAAGACTTAGTTAGTCCTAAAGCCGAAAGACGAAGGCAGCAAAGCGAAAGGAACAAGGATTGTTTGTTACACAACTTATCCATTTCAGTAATAGTTGGACTCATTGTTATTCTCCACGACCACTCTTATTTGTTTTCATTTGGGCTTTCCTTGATCCTAATAAAGCCTCAGTGGCTCAATTAGGTTTGGAAGCAGGATAAAAAGCCAGATGGACCACCATTGATAAGAATTTACATATTCGCCGTGGCAAGGAAGGAGGATAATCCAATGCAACGAATTAACAAGCTCCGATGCCAATCCAATATTATAATATTCTTTTGTCTGGCGCTAAAGCCCTTAACTTAATAAAGGCACCCTGATACTCAGATACAAGTTTAGATAGAAGGCAACCTTATGGCCAAGATTTTTTTGATAATGAAGAAAGTTGGCAAAACAAAAAATAGAACCCTAAACGGATCAATGGAGATAGCATTGCTTTATTTAGGAATTACAGTAAAGTAATAAAATAAAACAGCAATTCATTGAGCCTTCACGGGAAGAAGAGGATCGCCTTGCAAATGTCGCTGCCTATGATATGCCAACAGGTTCGAAAGAAGCTTTCTGGGAAGCCATCGGGACCAGGGGACATCCTTCTCGAAAAAACCGTGCTTTCCTCATCTGGCATAGCAGTTAGGAAAGCATTGTCATCCTCGGATACCGCTGGAGGAATAGATTCCAGGAGTTCCGGATGGGCTTTCCTGGGGCAGGAGGTGTACAACTTATCAAAGAATTGGAATATGTACTAATAAATCATGTTGGTCATCTTGGATTTCGTATAAAGACTTTTTCGATCTATGTATTTGCTTCCACATCCTATATTGTGACTTCAATAGAATAGGGCTAGTTCATGCGCTTTGTTTATAGTAGAAAACTATTCTAGCGAGTTTAGCCTTCTTCCAGGTAGATAGCATTCCAGAGAGAGATTGACTGACGCTTCTCTAAGATAGAATCTATATTGATTTTGTCTGATATAGATTATGGAAGGGAAACTATATAACAACAGCAATGAGCCCACAGGATCTCGAGTATCCTGCTTATTCATCTGCTTTATCTGATGCAGAATCATCTCATTCCCTACCCGAGCCAACTCAATTCCAAATTGAACAAAAATCCCCCTTCGAATGATTGCTAATCCTCTTTGATCCTTTCTTCGGCTCAATAGCCCAGATATTAAAAACCCTTGGGATTGAGGTCCAGTTGGTTGGAGTTATAAGGGATTCTAATCTAGCTGCTTTTAAAGAAGCAGGGGAAAGAAGAGCTAGGGCTAGAAAATTTAGATTGTATTCTGCGAGGTTCCATACGAGCGCAAGAGAATAGGTGGTTTCCATAGGGTGCATCCATTTTAGGTAAGTAATAGTGTATTTACCTATGAAGTAATCCAGTGATCAAGCCTTTGAGTTATCCTGTTTTGGTTTTGGAAAGCAAGTCACAATCAGATCAGTTAAGATAGTTTGAAAGCATTCTATGAGTTTTGGTGATGAGGATTTATGTTATGACTTTTATATTAGTGAAATGGGGCTTTCGAGCCGTTTGAGTAGTCAGCAAGCAAGCAGTACCGACAACGATCCATCAACATCGAAATCCTGTATATCTTTCAATACACGGAAGAAAAGTTTCCAGTCAATGTTTTTAGCCGCCGTATCCATATTATCCATGATTTCACTTTTTTTATTTTTCAAGCAAGACTTACTAAGTATGTACTATCCTCTTGACTGATAGCTTTCGACCTTCTAGCTCATTCCCGACTTAAGAGCAAAGAGAACACCAGCAATCAGAGCTTCTCCCTCGGAGATCTGGATTTGATTCCCACTCTGGAGGACTAGGGCCCTCTTCTGCGCCTAGCACTGATCTGATTAAACATTATAGTCAAGAAACTAGAAGACGAAAGTCTTATCGTTATTGCTATCTAAGGCCTTTTCAGGTTATCGTGTGGATGATTTCACATTCATCGTTAAAAGGCTGCTTTCTCAGCAAGAATCTCGCTGTCATAGGTACGTAGTCGCTTGAGAGAAGCTATAGGGTATGGTGTGCGAGCGGGTACGAAGTCACTCATAAATGAGGAATCAAAACCTTGCTTTCAGGGGGACGGAAACTCGCTACTCAAGAAGGGAGCAAGAGGTCTTTACTTTATAGGTTGATAGGATAGGGCGCTTTATCTCAAGCAATGTTCTAGTTCTCTTCAGGTCGCCTATCCTATGGGGCGATCGACGACCGAAAGGTCTTCTGCCTATCCCTTACACGCAGTGGCTATCCACTCAAATGTACAGGATGACCTATTGGTTATCCCTCTCACTTTGTGTGAGCAACTGAATAACTCTCGCTTTGCTCCTTTGCTCAAGTGACTAAACATACCTCGGGATTCCTTTCGGCGTTTCTATGCAGCCTTTGGGAGTTCCTTCCTGGTGTAGCTGAGTGCTCTTTGTTGTTTTACAGAATAAATTAGCTTTGAGGCCCCCATCTGGCGCAGTTTCTTATGGGTAGGCTGTACCATTTTCAAGCCTAATTGGAGTGGAAGTTCTTCTTTATCGTCTTCATTTAGGTAACTAAATAGATACCCAAGGTAATTGAAATTTTTGTTTTCGGATGCCTTAGGGGACAAAGATAAGACATCAGTATGAGTTAAGTTCTTGTTATCAAGTAGGGATCCTACGGAATGGGAATCTCCGATATTGGAACCAATGGTCGCTAACTTGCTCAAGTCGGTCTGATACTGGTTTTTCCGAGGCAGGGTAAAGTTAGTTTAATCAAATCTTCAATCAAAAGTTATAAATCATAATATCGTATAATAAGCGTAGAAACTGTGGATCATAGACGGACATAACAAAGCTTGAGTGAGTGAGCTTAGTGACTTCTTTTCCGGGTTCACTCCGGCACTCCTATAGCTAACCTGTCGCAGGAGATTTATTTATTTACAGGAAAAAAGGGAAGGGCATTGAAGACCAGGTCTTAGTCCTTAGTCGGGCAGATGCCGACTTATACGATGAAACTTCCGGGGGCTTTACTCAATATCAGGACACGAACGACCTACTTACTGGCTTGAAGGATCCTTAGCTTGCCTCCTTAGAGTATCCCAAGTGAGTCTTTCTTCTTGTCTCTGTCAGTAGGATGGCACAGGGCATATTTGGCTAGACGGAGAGATCAGAATATCCACACTCGATCAAGAGTCTACTTCAAAGGCAAGAGGGAGACAGAAAGCAAGACTTGCACACGCCTGACTCATTCACAAAGACTACTGTAAGGGCATGGCACCCCCGAAACCCGAACTACAACAAAAAGGGGGAAAGCTCAATCGCCAATCGAGTCGACAAACCCGAAGTAAAGGATTCTACTCAGTTCAACTTACTTTGCTCGAGAGACCTAGGCTCATAGATAGAATCAGAGGCGGGGAATAGTGAAAGAAAGAGAAGAAGCGGGGTAGAGGAATAGGTAAACTCATCAGGCTCATAACCTGAAGATTGCAGGTTCGAACTCTGGGAATAATTATTATTTGACTTGTTCTTATAAAAGTAAAAAAATTGAAATGACTATTTCGGCAGTTTATCTACGTGTTCGTTTGATGGAAGAAAAGATGGTTTTTTTCCTTCATTCTTATCTCCCGGAAACCTGGGTAAGATATGTTCCAATTTTGGGGAGACTTCTTTTTTCTTTATCTTACTTCCAAGTCGGTCGGGTATCTCTTTATGGACGAAATTTCCCAATTCGCACCGTCTTCTTCGGGTGGAATGTCTGGGAACTCAATTCCACCCAATTCTGATTCCACTATATTCGCGGCGGGGGGCACGGCCCGGGATGAGAATTTTGGCTATCAAGAAACAAGGGAAGATCTTTGTAAAAGAGAATACTCATATTATATATTCTAAATATATAAATTATTTGGTTATGCCATTTTGGGCTTTGCTCTAACCGAAGCTATTGCATTGTTTGCCTTTCTGATCTTATCCGTATTCCAAAGAAGGAAGAAGCAAGCACCTTTTTGCTTTTGAGTTGCAGATTACCTATGGAGAAACTGAAAATAGTACACCATCCTCGGACTATCGGGAGTGGTTTGAAGATAGATTGCTCCTTGCTCACTTATAGGTCCCGAATCAGGCTTTCAAAGCAAAACCTGCTATCGACGCATTGGCTCTTTTCCTGATCTCTTAATCTGTTGCGGAAGCTGTGCGCGTGTCACGAGAAGACATAGGGAATAGGGACATAGTTCAACTCCTTCCGTTCGTTCACTTCAGCTTCAGGTCGACAAAGGAGGATTTCATTGCTTGATCATTCGCTACCTGCTCTTTTCTCGAATTTGGTACTTCGGTAGGGCTTGGTCTAGAAGAAAGGGTTTATAGTATATTTATGTTTCCCACTCATTGGCTGCTCGTCCTAACGTACTCGATCTGTTATTAAGATAATCGAGTGGATTGATGCTTTCTTTTGGTTCCATCCTTTGTTAGTCTTGGCTCTTACTCTGGATACTCAACATCAACAACTGTTGGAATATCTGACTGGCCTAGAGGATTCTCCCCCTTTTAGATTAACTACCTTAGATATTAAATTTTTAGATCTACGTGATTCATTTCACTCTTAATTAAAGCACTGATGCTATCGTCTTTCTAAAGGACGGGGATTTACGTGTTATAGCTTAAACCCGATTAGCTTGACTTCAGAGACGGAAAAATAAGAAGAGAGGGGAACCAGAAAGAAATCCCTTCTTCAGCTCAAGGAATGAAGACCGACAGGTTACGGTAGGCGTAGCGGCGACGTTGTAGAAGCAAGAGATCACCCTTCGAGGCATAGCTCAAGAATGGTTCCAGCTGAGGCAGGCAAGGAATATTCCAATGAATAGTGAAAGCTAATCCCATCCTAAATCTGAGTGGTTCCCCTCAATAAGGGCGAAAAGTTGCATCAGCGGATAAAAGAATGGACGAGCTCCCTTTCAATTACATCGAACCTTGTTGGCCGATAACTCGATGGTATCCGCTCATGGATGGTAGTTGACTGATTGGAGTCAGTTTCAGCCTTTCTAGTAGTTGGAGTTTGTGGAACAAGTTGTAGAGATCCCCTCGTTTCTAGTACTTATGGAGAATCCACACCAGTAGTATGTCTGCTGCAATGATAAGTCCTAAGAAACTGTTCTACCAAAGTCAGGTTAATCAACATGAGTGGCTCTACCTTCCAGAAAGAGTGTACCCTATCGATCCTCTCCTTTATACTTTTCTACTTTATACATAGGGGGAACTGGACGATTTTACTTTCGAAGAGAAACAAAGAATCATTTGTAAATGCCTTAAGGTTGGTAACCTTACATAAGCAAGACACGGTAGCACGGGTCTTCTCCTTTACTTTGTGTACCGACGTCTTTAGTACTCTAGCAGTAGTGGGCGAAGCAAGGGATGGAGCTAGTTAAAAAGGGAAGTAAGCTCCTTTAATCCCTGTAGTCCTAAAGCTGTAATCAGAAAGGGAAGTAAAGAAGAGATGTCTTGATAACAGGAAGTCGTGTAAGGCGGTGGTGTTCTCCTTTGTTCCTCTGTCCTAGTCATTTCGTGGTCTAGTGGGCTCTCTTAAGTAAGTTCGAAGCAAGCAGCTAGTAAGACATGTTTGGACCTACGGAAGAGTAATGAAACTAGAGTTCACTTCACTCAAGCTTCCTTTCAAAAACCTTTAGGCTATTGAAAGTGACCTTTTAAGAGAAAGAAAGGTTGAAACAAACACATGTGATATTCAGTAATTAACGACTTCAAAGAAGCCCTATTGTTACCGTATGGAGCTACCTTCTTCACCTGGCATGCTCAACTCCATCACATATACCCTCTGTCTCCATCTTCAGGAGAGCTATAGCTGTACGTTGAGTCCCCCCTGCACATACTTCGCCATAAGGCCTTAACTCTCTCCCATCTGCGATAGGGGTTGGCATCTCCGTACACAGCAAGCTGAATGTCCGCCGTCTTCTCGGGAAGCATTGAAATCCTTATTCGATCCCATGTGCCTGCCTTTTCTACCAAGATTGTTAGTAACTATCAACTGACTATATGAGCGAAATAGTCAGAGATAGCCTGCTTCGTCCCTTTTGCTAATTTCATACCTCCCTCAGATGGGCTACCGAAAGAAAGTCTCTCGACCGTAGGGAGAAGAAAGGTTGCCAGTCCTCTCAATCAACTTCAACCGGCCAGATCTACTGAATCAACAGAAAGATACGTAGGTTTGAGAAAGGAAGACTCACTAACTGAGAAGAGCAGTGAAACTCATTTCAAGTCAAATAATAATACGTATCTCAGTTCCCCGAATTTATAGTCATAGCCCTAAAACACGTTGAAACGTTAATCCAGTAGCACGACGAACAATTCCAGGAGCAGCAGTCGTTGTAATAGCCACGCCAGTTATTGAAAAGCATGAAAGCTGCGGCCTTATTAGATGTGGGGCCTTAGTCAGAGTAGCAATAGCAAGCGGTAGCCCCGGTCAGGTAGTTAGGGAATGAGCAGTAGTCCAAGTGATAAGGTGAGGTAATAAAGCAGGTCAGACAGTAATCATAGGCAAGGATCCCAATCTTTGAAAAGAATCAATAAAGGCGAAAGGTAAGTAGTCGTAGCTGCACAAGAAGCGGTAACAGCAAGAAGTAGTAGTCGGCCGATAAGAAAGAGTAGCTTTAGAGATAGGGGGAGTAAGGTGCAAGCATATAGATAGGTCAGAAGACGGGTTAGAGCAGGAAGTGGTAGTCCGGTAAAAGCAATAAGAGTATTGAGGCCATCGGTGTTTTCATTGGTCAGCAAGAGTAGGTCTGCCGAATTTCAATATTTCAAGTAATACGTAATACGTCTAGTACGTCTAGTTTCACTATGTTCAACTCATTCGGTTTTATCAGACCAGAGAAAGTTGGACATAAAAGGGAAGATAACAAGCTGCCAGTATTTGAACAGGAATAGAAGCTAAGACATGTTTCACAAGTCTAAATCTTCCTGCAGTTGTTTTCCTTGAGTGAAAGCTAGAAATGCTTAGACTTGTTAATGCGCTGACCTGATGAAGCTTCATACTATCGAAATAGGTTCGAGATTCACTCTATCACCAGGTACCCCATCCGGCCGGCTTAGACTGAGGGTAAGACGAGATCCTACGGTTCACTTTTGTATCTTTAGCATCCCTTACTACTTACTTTGAAAAGGGCTATCTCCGACTAGACAGGCAAACAGACTAACGTAATTAGTGTTGTTACCTAAATCCTGCGAGACACTTCTTACTGTTAACAGTGCTCCCTCATTCCATTTTTTCGGGTAGGAAGGACTCAGGGAAGGGATGCTGGTGCAAGGTTTCCTGGGAGAAGAACTAGGAGCAAAGCAACTGGGAAGAAAAGAATCTTTACCCTGCTTCCCCTACAGCTAGGAACTGTGCAAGAGTTACATATCCGTTATCGGATGAATTTACATCGGAAAAGAAGTCAATGGCTGGAAAGGAGGTAGCGCGGAAAGGTGACCTTAGTCAGTCTTGCTCGTCGAAGACGTAGAAATGAAACTGTGTAGATAGAATAGAGGTGAAGGTTACAAAATGAACAACCTATCAATCCTCGTTGGACGGAAAAAGGAAGGCGAAAGCCTATCTATAACTAGGGACCGCCAACCCAGACTTTGATCAACAATAGGCCAACTGCTGATTCTGGTAGTGAAAAGAAAGCCCATACCTAACTGTTTAACCGGGTACGGGCGGACATAGCATCCTTGAAGGACTAAGATCGTGGATACCCCCTAAGCCCAAGAGCATATACTTAACTTAATAGCCTGGAGGAGGTTTAGTCCAACTGTTTAGCTTAGGCATAGCATGTTCTTCTTACTTTACTCTCTTATGCTGTTCTGAGGAGGCTTCCCAACACACATGTGATAGCCTATTGAATCAGTGGTTGAGGCTCTCATTTCAGTCTATTATTCTACGATAAAAAACCAGCTCTTTCCCGCTCCTTTTTTAAAATTGCTTTCTAATAAGCAACTGCTAAGTGCTTTGCTGTCGGTGCAGCCGAGCCAATTGGAGTGGCTTTCGAAAATGTAAGTCTAGTCAAGTTTCCTTACCTGGTGGGGTCAAGCATGGGATTCTTCTCAACAGAGCGGATTCAATCGGGTACTTTTTCCTTAACTATTTCCCGCCTTCTTGAGCCATTTTGAGTGCTTCTCGCTGCTGAGAGGTCTAAGCCCTACCTATTTACGTGGGGCGGCTAACGATCATTCTTTCCCCTGTACTTTACTAAATAACTGGTGCTCGCGCACCCGCTTTTTCTTGACCTTGCCTTTTAGACCTTGCTTGCTATAGTCCTACTATCCCTGGCTCTTGAAATCTTAGACTATCTTTTCTACAAATACTAAAGGTAATAAGCATTCTATTCTTGACTCTAGATGATCTATTGAGTAAGTCACTCGTTAAGTAATAATAAGTAATATCACAAGAACCAGTCATTGGAATTTCTTCCCTGAAACTTATTTCTTTGGTACAGCTCGAAGAGACAGATGAGATGACACTCAAAGCACTTATACTCTAAACCCTGGGACTGGTACTTCAATTGGATGGGCTGGACCAAGAGAAGAGGGAAGCAACTTCCATCGATCGAGTTTCAGTTGCTTTTTCTGTTGATCCAGGTGATAATTACTAAGCCAGCCTCTGCTTTTGTCTGTCTCCAAAGGATAGCTCCTTTGTTTTAGAGCCTTTACACGAGTTCGTTGAAAAGTCGTTTTCTATCCTCAAAAGACAGTTCCTCGTCTCTGTCGTCGTATGCTTAACACATGGTGTTTAGAGGGCCAACTATAGGGGGTGAGTCCAAAGAATGTGTGTTAAGCGCATTTAGCGATTTATTCGAACACGGGACACCAGCCTTGAAGAAGGGCCGGGGTTCTTTTTTTAATAGAGTTTCAAGGGCTCCTGGTGCAAGAACAAGACCAATGAAATGGGGTGCCACTACGTGTGAAAATATGTATATATGAATTTCCAGACATTGGCTTATGACAGCTAGCCTGACACCTATCTTTAAGAGCATGCCCCGGGAACAGAGCAAAAAGAAGCTCTTTGTGACCACACTACAGAATCTTTCGTTTCCACAACTAAATGTGCCACGGGAAAAAGAATTATTTGCCCTCTCCTATTCTATATAAAGGTCCATCATAGGGCCCAGAAAGCCGATAAGTCCATTTTCCTCTCTCCCATTGATTTGCGTGCATCCAGCAGGAATTGAACCTACAAATTCGCCAATTATGTTATGAGTTGGGCGCTTTAACCATTAAGCCATGGATGCAAAGAGACTCAGCGAGTGAACTAGGCTTGGGTATTCGCTTCTCTATTTCTTCCGTTAAGGGAGATTCGAGAAAAGATGGAATAGGAAGACGTGTTTCCAGAACGAACAAGATAGGGGTTGAGAAGGGGGAGTTAGCAAAGTTAGACAAGATTGGAATGGGCATAGGAACATCCATCTTATTTTCTCTTCTTTCTGACAAAATAAAGAAAAAGTAGAACTAAAAGCCATAAAAGTAGTAAAAAAGAAAAGTCTAATAGCGTTGGGTGCAGGTAGAATCCCTCCGCCGGGGAGGGGACAAGAAATTTTTGAGACCACACCTCAACCGCACTCTCAAACCATTCACTTTTTTCTTTCTTGACCTTCAAATCGTCCAGAATGGATTTTAAAGTAGAAAGATCTGATGCTTCCCCGTGCACCCACTGGCCCAAAACATGTGGCGCCTCATCGCCCAAATCGAATCCATTTTCCCTTGCAATGCTGGAAACCTCTTCTTCGATCTTTCCTTGGGTTTCACAGACTTTGCTTTCCATGGAAGGAGAAAGAATGGAATTAATATCTGACATTTCCGATGATGAGGATGAATTTGTTGCCGCGGCAACTATTTCATTTGATGGTATTTCCACAGTATTGGTCGGGGGGGATGGGGACAACGGAGAGCATTCCCCATCATTAACTAAAGGGCTTAGGCTTTCCTCCTCAAAGTCAACGGAGGGTTTTTCTTTAATAATGGGAAGGGTTGCCGTTGCCCTGTATATTTCGGATAGGGACCTTTTTTTCATAAAAAATAATAAAACAATCTTTCAGCAACTGAACGGGAAGTGGTTTAAGAAAGCACTTTAGAATCGGATGCGCTAGCCCAGCGAGAAAGGCCCTGACCCTGCCAACCAAGTAAAAAAAAAAAAGAAAGAAGAGAACGAAAGGGGAAGAGAACTTCGTATTTTGTCTGACGGAGTCATGCATGAATTATCTGCTACGATCTTTATATGTTTTGGCCACGTCCGTTTCCGCTCCGAAGAAGAAGGTTTGGATCTTTCAATCTTATGTCGTGAGGGATATGACCTATGTTAGGTCCATAAGATACCACAGCTTTTGGTGTTCTATGATTAACCTCCGAATAATGAGTAGGAAGTTCGATCCTTTTTATTTTTCTCTTAATAGTAAACTTCTGGGGGGATGCGGAGCAATAGGTCGAATTACTATATAAAGAAGAGTTGTCAACTATAGGACTTCTTATTCGAGTAGGAAGATTTCGGTTTTTCTCGTTCCTTCTATTCGATAAGAATAGGGATTTGAAATGATACAAATTCCTCTTCATTCTGTTGTGCTCAGCGAAAGAACTACCTAAGCATACTTTTTCGGATCCAAACTTCTTTGTTCTTTCTAAGTCTTCTTCTTGCATAGCAGAACGCAACTGGAAATTTGGTGATTTGCCTATTCTTTTTCCGATATAGCTCCTTATTTCTTCACCGCGGGTTCTCGCATCAGTTTCTTTAAAAGATATTATATCACCGTGGGATAGTTTAAAATGAGTAATGTTTACCATTCCATTATTCACACAAATCCTTCGATGACTTATCGGCTGCCTTGCTTGAGGAATAGTTTCACAAAAATGGAGACGAACCGGAATAACGTCCGATCTTGTTTCTGGATTGAGGAGAAAAGGGATATATGAAGTTCGTTTTGTTCCTCTGTGCATCTCTGTGATGGGTAAATTTCCATAAAAAAGGGACAACTTTCGTGTAGTTTGTAATTGGATGTAACTGTTAAGATTTTTTCTCGAATAAATCTTTCTCTTAATAGATCTCTTCTTGTTCCTCAATCTTCCGAGAATACGGCGTTGTATTATTGTAAGTTTTCTGTTCCAAACATTTCCTGAAAGTAGACGACAAGTTTTAAATCTTAATGCTGGCATTTCATATCTCGTTGAATCATTTTCCACACCGGGGCTATGGGAATCGAACCCAACAATTCTTCCACGACCCCTATTCTCGAACGAACGACCTCCTTTCACTTCACACCAATTCCATCTCGATGAATGGAAGAGAACTTCTTTTTCTACTTACCATAGCCAATAGTAAGTTTATAAAGCGTGAACGTGAGAAGGGAGAAGAAAACTCTTAGAACTCGAAAGCACCTTATGTAGACTCTAGGCTACGATCTTTCGTCTCTTATGATCTTTCTAGTTAGAGAGAAAGATCACTCCTAAAAGCAGCCTTATCTTATATACGATACCACCGCATTTTCATCGAAAAAAGATCTTATTAGCTTATGAACAAAGTCATTGATAGTCATATTAAATAACCCCTTAACTCTTCTCTTATCTAACGAAAAAGAGAAATCTCCTGTTAAAAAAAAGAAAGAACTGTTAACAGTTAAAACTCCGGATTATCACGTCATTCGTGTTGAAGGCGAAAGCTAGCAAGTAAGCTAGCCTATTAGCTATTCTAGCCTAGGATCGTTGTCGGGAAAGTTCAAACGACGTCCAAGCACCAAAAGGCGAGGTTCCGAGGACGTAACTAGAGTGAATGACCCACACAGCATCGATTGATTTCAGACATCATTCTACGGAATTTTCAGATCTTAAGATCAAGGGGCATAGCAATGAAATCTAAATTAGAAGAGAATGATAAAGAGAATAGTCATTAGATCCGCCATTAAAAAAAAACTCTCCTTACTGGAATATCTTTCCTATGAAGGTGGGAATGACTAGCCAAGGAAAGATGTCCAATTCCATGTCTTAAGCATAGTTACATTTACCAATCCTTAAATCCGGTAATAATAAAGAGACAAAGCGTCTAAGGGAGTTTGAACTGTTCTCCTATAAATCTTCTTTGCATGACATGAGATGAGACCCGGAATAGAGCCTTTTTAGGAAGGATCTTGGCAATGGGGAAAGAAGAGATAAAGAGAGAGATGTGGAAGCCCTTTCTCCTACATTGTCCTTATGTTCATAAAGCCCTTCCCCTTCCTCCTCCTGTTTAGAAAGATAGCAGCCATCCAGACTTATGCCGAGAATACGCTGCTAGAATAAGTTGTTTGAGAATAGGGTGTTCAAGCATCTCCTTCTCTCTAAGAAGAGCAATTAGTTAACTACCTGTCCTCTAAGAAGGAAGTAAGCCAACTACCTTATTTAAGGAGTGACTCACATGATTCCAAAGGTGAATCATATAAGCGTCAAAGAATATTTCTAATGCTCCCATGTCTGAATCCGTACTACTTTCTTTTAGTGTTAGGCCATTCTCTCTAGCTGCTGCAGTAGCAGGCACGTATCGAAGGGGAAGAGGAGTCAGCGTAAAGTTACGTAGCCTAACTGTTTGGTTATTCAATCATATCCGATTTGGTCCATTTTGCATAGACCTTTGTTGTTCACGTCTTTGCTACGAGCGTGGGATATGGCAAGGCTTGAGCATTGACCATGGCAAGTGAGGGTGAAGACGGCATGAATGACCACCTATTCGGGTTCACTTCTTCTCCTCATGCTTCTGATGGATCTTGAAAAGACGCATCCACCTCTTATAGGCGTCGGGTCCCTCATTCGGATTGAGATTCATCCAAGTCTACCGTAACGGCTGCTAATCCCTCCCTATTTAACTTTTACACCTTTCAAGGGCCTGTTTTTCCATCTATTTGAAATCCTGTCTTGTTCAAGCTATGGAAACTCAGTTTGAAGTATAGCGAATCCACAACTGCCGCAGAAAGAACAGGAGCGGAGCATCTAGACTCTCTTCCGCAACTTCCGAAAGAGAACCACATCAAGAACAAGAGCTGGTACCGAAAGACTGGCAGGAATTTTATATATATTTTCAACAACTCAAGGGCAGAACTTCATGATTTCTTCGGTGTTAGCGGTCTTGGGTCAAGGGCGGAGACCCTTACCTAGTGAAGGAAAAAGTGGAGTTAAAGTTGCTTGTTCCTTCGCGCTGGCCTAAAAAAATGGTTTTTATAAAGAAAATGGCCAACCCAATCCCAGTATTGGAATAAGCAAAGCAAAGAAATTTTTTTCCGCCCTGACCAAGTCGTCTTCAAAAATCTTCCAACAGTGATAATAAAAGAGAATCTATCAATTTAAAGGATAGGGGCGGCACAGCCCCCAACCAAGGGAGTGGTTACGTTCAGTATGTCCCCCCTTATTCCCGACATGCTATGGTGCCCGGGGGCTGTCTCGCGAAGATCTTCGATCCGAACCTTCGCATCTACTCTCTCTTAGAGTATGAACCACGCCTTCGCTATCGCCCCTCGCTACTGCTCAATCTCGCTATCGCATTGATTCTTGCCGGCCCTTCCAGATTCCAATTCCTTATTAAGATCGATATCTTGTTCCATTAGACCCAGTTTGGTCCGATCAGTTCCATAATCTAGCTTGCCCGGACCTGGCTTTCAGTGTTTGGTCGGGCCGGCCGTAATGAATGATCGTTGTTCGGGAACAAAACAATAAGACTTTAGGTTTCGCTATCGCTCTTCGATCCTTCGCTATCGCAAGAATATAGCGATCGAAGAGCGATGGCTCGGCTGCATCGCGTATTACACCGTATTGCCCGAAGGGGGCATGCTGCAAGAGCGTAGGTGAGTGATAAGCTTAGGAGGCGTGCCCGAAGGGCTGCGGCAGCAGTGTGGTTACAGATGCCGTCGCTAGATTTAGATCTGCAGGCTGGTGGGTACTTTGACTGCCTTGTATCAGGTGAAGAGAAGCCACCGGAGGCTAAAGGCTAGGCTTAGTAGGGCTCGAACCTACAATATCACCGTTATGAGCGGTACGTTTCAACCAATTAAACTATAAGCCCCTACGGCCACCTTGTTACGACTTCACACCAGTCTTTGAAGTCATATTATGAACCCCAACTTCCAAAGGCATTTTCGGGGACTAGCCTCCTTCCTTCGATCGGAATACGAATGAGATCAAAAAGGCCATCATTGGGGCAAACGATGCAATAGCTTCGGTTAGAGCAAAGCCCAAAATGGCGTAACCAAATAATTGTTTAGCCAATGATGGATTTCGCGCCACAGAATGAATCGAGGAACTAAGGACGTTTCCAATACCGACAGCAGCTCCCGCTGAAGCAATTGTAGCAGCTCCGGCACCCATTGATTTCGCACCTTCTAACATATGTTAGAAGGTGCAAAATCAATGGGTGCAGGAGCTGCTACAATTGCTTCAGCGGGAGCTGCTATCGGTATTGGAAACGTCCTTAGTTCCTCGATTCATTCCGTGGCGCGAAATCCATCATTGGCAAAACAATTATTTGGTTATGCCATTTTGGGCTTTGCTCTAACCGAAGCTATTGCATCGTTTGCCCCAATGATGGCCTTTTTGATCTCATTCGTATTCCAAGTCCGTTAGGTCCTTTCCCCCTTCTTCCTTTCTATTGTCTTCTCGATTCCTCGTCGATTCTTCCCCTCGTTCCTTTCTATTGGGCCGGTACACTTCACACCAGGCCAATCTCGATGAAAGTCAAAGCCTCCTTCGGACCCTGACGTGAACGGACGCTTTCTCATTGCCTTATTTGGGCTCCAGTCAGGCTAGGAAAAAGCCTCGAATCAAAACCTTTCACGGCTAAGCAAGAAAACTCCTGCGCAGGAGTTTTCTTGCTCTAAGCTTGTTCTTTCGCGACCAAGAGGCGTTGCGCTTAGACTATTCGTTGCTTTCGCGTCAGCCCTTGCTTGTTCTATAGTAAGGGGCCCTTTCTTGCTCGTTAGCGCTGTTTTTTGATTGCAGTTAGGTCTTTCTCAAAGTAAACTTTCTCGCTTGTTAGTCAAGCTTTGAAGTCCCTACTTTATGGGATATTTGAAGAAGCGCAGGTTGGGAACCCTATACCTATACAAGGGGCTGGTCTCGATCTCGCTTGGTGGTACCCCTCTCGATGATTGTTGACTCAACATTGATTTCGTGCTTGAGTTGGAGGGCTCTCCCTCCATCCATCGAGTCAAAAAATTCGCTATCGGCAATTTTTCCGCCGCCTATCTCATGCCATGCTTCTTCTTTTTCCGAATCGGTTCCTAGTGTCAGTCAATCAAGATTCGCCATCAAGAGAGGGAAGAGCCTTTACTTTAGGTTAGGCCGGTCTCATCATTCACGCAATTCTCCCCTCCATCGATTGATCACGCGAGTACGCATCCAGTCAGCGCATAGCGAATGAAAAAAGCGTTCATCTTTGATTCTCTTCCTCAATCAAAATGTCTATCAATTGATCCCTATTCATTCGGTCAAAGTATCCACGGCCCTCTACTAAGAGATGCACCATGTTGATAGGAATCGGCAAAGACCTTCTTGTACACGTCCTCGAGGGCAGCATTCATGGCAATCATCACTACTTTCTCCCGAGGGCATGGTATGGCTTTGTTCTTGGTCTTGTTTAATAGATGTCGAGTGCCGCCTTTCCCCGTCCGATAATCTCCATCTGCTTTAAGTGGGCGCGAGCTAGAATCCTTATGTCAGCTTGGTTGTTCAATGTCTCTTTACCCTTAGCATCTTTATCTTTTTGAAAGTCCAGACCCATTCTTCTGGATCTGCATTAGTCCTATTTCAGGTGCAAAGCCTCTTCAATAAAGACCTCTTTCTTTTCTTTCTCATTTCTCATTTTTTTGATTGAAAGAGAATAAGCGCTATCCATTGAGTAAAGGGAGGGTTTGCTACAGTGATTCGGGCGGTTGGTGGCCCCGTCGAGCGGGTCCTTGCCGCTGCATGAGTGGTAGCTCACGCTCAAAACTCCTCCGACACGAGTCCTAGTCGTTGCGCTGCGGTCCGTTTCCCGGCTTCGCTTGCGCGATTTGCACTTCTGATTGGTTCCATCCATGAACTAGAAACTTATCCACCCTCTCTCTGCTAAGAGCAGCTTTCTTCTCTTACGATATTTTTTCTCGACTTCACATCAACAGGAAAGAGACGACGAGCCTATTCTATGAGTACCTTGGGAGGGGGGATGAGGTGGACATAGCTTCCTTTCCCGGATACAACCCACATAGTGATGATAAAGCTGTTCCTTTTGTTCCCGAAAAAACCTTTTCTTGTCTTGACAACGAGTAAACTCACCTTGAATTTCAAGCTTTCATTCATCAAGCTTACCAGCACCCGCGGATGTCCTATTTCGTATTCATTCGACCTAAGGCAAAAGAAAGAGAAGTCATACAAAGAAAGGTTCTTTCATGCAATGCATAACGGGCGGGCCTCCTATGGATTCCTCCAACTAAATCTTTCTTACTTCAAGACTCTAGTAAGGACTTTAAAATAAAAATAGTAACCTTCCTCACCTCAAGCTGTAAACTCTTCTCTGTCCTCCGAAGGATCAGATTACCTGATTTCCGTAACTAAATAGAGGTTGCTAGGTCCTTCGCCTTCTCAACTCATAAGGCCCTCTTGCCTTATGAGAGGAATGAACTTCTGGACTGGAATAATGCACAACAATCTCAAGATCGAGGATTCTCAAGGACGGGATTTCTTCACACAAATAGAAAGAAAAAGGGTAGGTTTTAAACTAAATCTCAGGTCGTTGTGCTCATCCTGATCTAAGGACGGCCCCGTAGTAACACTAAATAGAACTCAGTATTCCGGACTGCCTTTGCTATACTTCCTTTTAGGCGGCTTGGTAAGAAAAAAAGAAAATGATTATAACTTTACTTTCTGCCCTTCTTCAAAAAGGAATTCTTTAAGAGCTAAATCAATTCATTAGAGCTCCCCGGTTGACTATGACTTCTTTGCCGCTTATGATTTCGTAATGCTCCTGCCTTACTAGACTTTCTTACTTCCGGATCCAACTGATGGGAATGAAACTGCAACTTCCAGGCCTACCTTATCAGATGAAATGCACCAAAATATACTATAAAGTACTTGCTTTTGCGCTAAGATCTAATATAGGACTAAATAGGATGCTCTTGCTGCTCTTTCTTCCTCTCTTCTTACCCTCTCTTCGGGGGAGTTATCTTGTCCTGCTCGGTTTCCAGTGCTTCCTTAAGCTGATAGTAAGCTAAGCGTTGGAACTTAATCGAGGATAGGAACCTTAACTATAACCCAAGGAGATGTTTCTTGAACTTGGGACTTTGCTAACTAGAAATGAACCTTCACGAGTTCACCTAGCCTATCTTACTCCCCCTATGCAAAATAGCTGTTCGTCCAGCCGTCTTCTAGCTTCCAAGAGGATTCCTTATATGAAGGAAGAAAGTTTCAGGAGTGATCCTGCACACTCCAACCATTCAGGTCTACGGCCATCGAGAGTTTGACCCCACGTTGATTTGCTTTGTCTTGCTTACCGGCTCGGAATTGAACTCCAAAAAAGGGACTGACTCAGGCCTAACTGGAAAGGTACGTAGTCACTCGAGTGAAGCGAAAAGGGAAGAAACCAGGGTAATAGAATGAGCGGGGTTCGAAAGATCTCGATTGCTAAGTCGAGGATCGGAACTAGCTCGACCGAAAGGGAGAGGTTCTCAAGATCTCGGCTCGTTTTAATGAGCGAAAGCTGACTCGAGCGTGCGGGAAAGGTTTGGTTTGTTAGATCTCGACTTCAGTGGCGCGTTCCGCCACAACGGAGTTACTCTTTCTTATAAGGAGAGGGAATCAATAGAGATTATCGACTGAAAGGGAGAGGTACGAAGTGGCTTAGTTGAACATAGTGAAACGAATACGTAGTTCCTACGAGGGAAGAAAAGATTCACCAGCTCTATCGATTATCAAATCCATGTACCTTTGTGAAAGACATCGCATATGATTGTTCTAGAATGGCTATTCCTCACAATTGCTCCTTGTGATGCAGCGGAACCATGGCAATTAGGATCTCAAGACGCAGCAACACCTATGATGCAAGGAATCATAGACTTACATCACGATATCTTTTTCTTCCTCATTCTGATTTTGGTTTTCGTATCATGGATCTTGGTTCGCGCTTTATGGCATTTCCACTATAAAAAAAATCCAATCCCGCAAAGGATTGTTCATGGAACTACTATCGAGATTCTTCGGACCATATTTCCTAGTATCATCCCGATGTTCATTGCTATACCATCATTTGCTCTGTTATACTCAATGGACGAGGTAGTAGTAGATCCAGCCATTACTATCAAAGCTATTGGACATCAATGGTATCGGAGTGCGCCTCTTCACGAGGGTGATTTAAGTGCAACGAAATGCCTTAAAGTTTCATATGGTTCGCGAAGCATCTGGCTTACCGGTAATCTCCCATTCCCGCCGTCGAGAGACTTTCATAACTATAGCATGCCAGAAACGGGGAGTTGAGGTGGTTAGACCTATACCCCGAAATGCTCCCAGCATAGGAGCCTATGGTTCCATTCTTGTTGTTGCTGGAGGTACACATCCCTCTTCTCGGTGTGGAACGATATACGAGAAATAGATGCTCAGCCTGCAATGTCCGATAACGGCGCTGAAGTAGTGAATCTATCGGCACCATAGCAGTGGTATACAACTTTGGACCTAACGGCCGGCCTAGTAACCTTTCGGAATGGGGGATCCCCGTTGGCAACAACCACGGTAGTAGTTGCGGAACTACTGGGCTGGGAGAGGACAACCTCTTGTTCCTGCCCCTCTTTCTTCGCTTCGGGGACGGAGGTCCTACGGTAGGTAACAGCAGGCACAAGCAAGTTGACCGAAGGGGACCAGCGCTTCTACTCCTCCACCGAGGAGCCGTTCGCAGCGAGAAGCAAGGGCTGTCGTGAACGGTGGGAGGTCACAGAGAATTTACCTATTCATAGAGTGATCCTATGATCGATACAGGATATAGACTATCTCTTTCTTTATTCTATTTCTGAAAAAAAAAAGAAGGGTGCCTCAACTTCTCAGCTAGAGTTGGGGGTGGGACCTGTTGGCATAATGCACGCTGGAACGTGGGAATTCGAGGTCTCATGAACTACTACTAAAAACCTACTTGGTTTTTGTTTTGTTTGTGGACAAACGATATCCGGTCAGGCCTATGGATGGATCCTTTTAGATCTACGGGCCGGCCGTTTACATGAGCATAGAGAATCTATACTCGAGCGCTCCACTGGGCCCCTGACAGGATAGGTGAGGAATAACTCTGGATCTGATTTCTTGGGGCTACAACTTCGCCGAGCCGACTAGCATCCCTTTCCACTGTGAATTTATCGAACAAAGAAGACGAGACTATAGGATCGAATTCGCTCTTCAAGAAACTGCTCGTCCCATACCTTCTGCCTGTCTCATATGTGTGGAACCAGGTCTTTTTCGGTTCTAGCCTCCCCCTCGAATACATAGGGTAGGTAGGGCTGGGTGAGAAACGGTTCCCTCTTGCCAATAAACTTTCCCCGGCCTTCTATTACCCTTACTCATAAAAGGTCTTACGGTCGGGAGAACTACCTAACTAAAGAAAAAAAGTGTTCTTTCTAAGAGTAGGCGTGGAGAGCTTTTTGCGGGGAAACTTGCAAGTACAGTTTGGGGGGAGGCGGGCGTCGACCCAACCTTATGAGTATTCGGACTATAACAGTTCCGATGAACAGTCTCTCACTTTTGACAGTTATACGATTCCAGAAGATGATCCAGAATTGGGTCAATCACGTTTATTAGAAGTGGACAATAGAGTGGTTGTACCAGCCAAAACTCATTTACGTATTATTGTAACATCTGCTGATGTACCTCATAGTTGGGCTGTACCTTCCTTAGGTGTAAAATGTGATGCTGTACCTGGTCGTTTAAATCAGACCTCTATTTCGGTACAACGAGAAGGAGTTTACTATGGTCAGTGCAGTGAGATTTGTGGAACGAATCATGCCTTTATGCCTATCGTCGTAGAAGCTGTTTCTAGGAAAGATTATGGTTCTCGGGTATTCAATCAATTAATCCCACAAACCGGGGAAGCTTAAATAGTCTGGGAAACCTACGAAATTCCTTGGCGTCTAGCACTACGATTCTCTATACCGAGAATCTATATCGTTTTCATTTTTTTATACTTGATGAGTTCATGCATTCTTACTAAAAATCTAGCTTTGTGTATGGACTCAGGGGGCCCCCTGGAGATACCTACGTCCAGTGTTGTGCCTCAAGATGAACTTTGGAATGAGCTTGAGCGTAAAAGCCGCCAAATTCTTAGAGCCCACGAGGCTATCGGTGAACACATACGGGAATTGAGGAGCCAGGAGGGGATGCGTCTCCCTGGTGGATTCCAGACTGAGCGCTTAGTAGAGATGTTGGAAGAAAAGTATGGTGGTGAGCAGATGATCGCCATTGAACGGGATATGCGGCAAAGGGGAATTAACAGTCGCTTTTATACGGAAACGAAAACCTTTTTTGATTATTTTAGGCGTGAGGGTGTTACGGAAGCACTACTACGAAAGGAGTGGCAGGGAAAGGGAAACGAATAAGACCTTATTTAGCTGTTGCGCGAGTACTGTATCACGAGCGCACTACCGAGTACCACGAGTACACTAACAAGAGAGGAACTACGAGCAGAAATCAGTAGTCACTCTTCTTTTTAAAGAAAGATATTGCGTGATTGATAGATAGTAAAGTAAGTATCTTGCCGAGAATGGTATGTAAAAAGGGGGATTCATGAGCAGAAGGGGGAGGAGTAGGAGGAGCCTGTTTGAAGATCGAGGAAAAAATAGTAAAATTATGCCAGTCGGAAGAAGTCTTCTACAGAAGAAAAGCCTGTTACGAGTAAGTGGAGAGGAAAGATCTCCAGAGATTCTTATCTCATTCCATTCCAGTGGCTCAACCAGTAACCAATGGCGAAAACTCAAAAATCCATGGTTTCCCGGTAGAACTATATTTCGCCCAAGTAGTTTCTTAACCGGAAAAAAGAAGCGGTTTTTCGCACAGCTTGCTCATAGTGCAGGTCCCACTTGTATATCGTATTTTTTCGAAGAAGCATCGGACAGGTTGGAGTTCTTACCTTCTTGGGACTCCATGTCCCAAGATCTGCTTTTATTATATGGTCAATACCGATCTACTTTAGTAGATCATATGGATGTAGAAAAAGCTTCTAATTTTTCTGAATTAGAAACATATTTTTTCCATTTCTATTTACCCAGTTCATATCTTTGTTTCGTGTGTTCCTGGGGGGGATTCGATCTCTTCAATTTCGGAATACCACCTAAATAACTGTGGCCAGAGAGTAAAATAGGTCGGGAGGAAAGAGTCTGGGTCGGACGACATACATCTTGGTGGGTCCCACCACCACTAGACTAGAAGAAATATATAAAATATTTATTCTCTTTAATAAGATATAAAGTGCGTTTTTCATTTAAAAAAAAAGTACACCACCCTAAAGGTTCACCTTTAGAGTAAAACAAGCAACAACGGCAATGGAGTACGGCAAACAGTACCGCTTCTTTATTTCTCTTTTTTTTTTTTCGTCGAGGAGGGCTGTCAAGTCTCTTGCTTCTTTCGTAGCTAATGTTCCCCGGCCATCTAGCATGCAATTCCTTCTCTCATTCTAAGCAGTCGAAGTGGTATCAGTCTTCCTCCCATTCTTCGAAGTGAGGTGCAATACCCTATTCTATTATTATGTCTTCGGTCCGTCAGTCAGCAACACCAAGGCAAGATCGATTCAAGTACAAGCCGAAGCCCAATTGCAGCTACGCCTTTTCAGAAATACTCCAAGAAATTCTATAGTCTTCCTCCAACGGATTCAACGGCATCGGAGTCGTTGGCAGCAACAAGAGCTAAGACCGCATTGGCTTGGCTTCCATGTCCTTCTTTTTCTTCCTTGTTCGCAGCTACCTATGAGTGAACGGTCGATTCAACTATAGTTCTGGCATCCTTAACATCGCATATTCACGAGCAAAGAGTTTTATTTTCTTTATGCCCGGTTTTCAGTAACTGATGTCAGTGTATGGATGGAGGAATAGGGGTATTCCAGATTTTAGATAAATTTACTAGTTCTTGCCTTCGCGCTACAGAAGCTCAGGCATTCTTTCTTAGAACAGAAGGTAAAACTCATGACGAAGTCTGAAACCCTACTTCTCTGTTGACTACAGAAGCAGTGCTTGGAAGTCAGGCTCGAGGGCTCGATACCCTATATGTGCTTACCGAAGGAGATGAGCTTGATTCTCATACAAACGTGCAAACAATCAAGAATAACATAAACAGAAGAACATCATCAGACTAATAAAGGCGCAGCAGAGTACTCTCTTTGATGGTCTCGCTTCTTCATATCCTCTTTCCATAGAAAGTCTCATCCATAGGAAAGCATGCATTTCAAAGAAAATAGAAAAAAAAATAACTTCTTATTAAGAAAGAAGAAGACGATTATAACTATCTACTTACCGGTTCCCGTATAAATCCACCTTGCTTCAAGATCAAGAGTCAAAAACTATTATCATGAAAAAAAAGAATAGATTTTTCGAAAAAAAGAAGATTGCTTCGACTTCAAACATGACATGTAATGTCATGCTTAACACAGAAGAATCCAATGTGAGAAAAAGTGAACGAAGGACCAAGGAGGATTCATGAGCAGAAGGGGGAGGAGTAGGAGCGTAAGCCACTCGACAGGAGAGGAGCGAAGACAGACAGAATCAAAAAATTAGTTCATGCCACGACGATCTATATGGAAGGGAAGTTTTGTTGATGCATTCCTCTTGAGAATGAAAAAGAAGAGAGATCTTCTTTTGAACAGGAAAATTTGGTCACGTAGATCTTCAATTTCGCCGGAATTCGTTGATTGCTCCGTACGAATTTACAATGGAAAAACTCCTGTTCGTTGTAAGATTACTGAAGGAAAGGTTGGTCATAAATTTGGAGAGTTTGCTTTTACACGAAAACGAAGACCTTCGAGAACAAATATTGGACGGGGAAGAAAAAGGGGGAAAAAGTGAAGTCTAAGCGCATATGGCACGCAAAGGAAATCCGATTTCGGTAAGACGTGATCTGAATCGTAGTTCAGATTCAAGTTGGTTTAGTGAGGGCGACCGCGAAAGTAACCGAATGGCTCAGTCTTTTAGTTGTCCCAGATTAAAATATCAAAGGAGGACGTTGCAGATGCCCGGGGCGGACACGACTTCTTCTAAGGCTAGAAGACCACTGGAAGACACCCAGGACTATAGCATGTCGTGAAAGAAGCACACTGGGCGGGCGTGCTTCGACCGTGTCTCCGGGGCACAGTTGAATGTCAATATCATGAACGCGAGGTGCAGGATACCAGGCCGAGAAACCCGGGCAACCACTCCCCTATGTGCCAATCGCTAGCGCATCCAGGGCCCCGGCGCCCAGCTCAGCTGGAGAGGCCTAGCCTAATCTGAGAAGTGCTAATTCGGTTCGGATAGACTTCATTCAAGAATGCCACCGCCCCTGGAATCAATAAGAAAACAAGTGCTAAGTTTAAGATCAGTGAATAAACCGAAACGAAAGAAGAGACGTTTCTCGCTCGGCGCCTAAAGCGCACTATGCTCCGCTTCAACAAATGAGAGTTTTCGGTGGAACCGGTGAACCACGCGAGCTGGTTAGATGCGTGGGACAGAGGGCTCGTAGTACCTGCTAGCGCGGCTACGCAGTGGAAGGGAAGGAGCCTAAATCGACCCCTCCTCTTTTTTTTTCAAAAGCAGTAAGGAGATTGTACTCTCGGATGAGACTAGGCAGCTACCGATCGCTCCGACGCGCCCTTGACCTATTTTTTTTGATTAAGACCAAAAACAAACCTATCTCTAAAGTGGAGCCTAGTTTAAGCTGTCAAACAAGTGATGATTGAATGAAAGAAAAACCACTAGTAGGGATATGGATGGAGTCTCGCTCAGTAAAGAGAGTTGTAGGATTCGTAATTGATAAGCGGTTAAGAGCCTTTACTTTCAAATGACAACTGCTTCTTCGCGAGGGCGTTGCACGAAACCAAACCGCCCCCCGCCCGATCAAGTACCAGTTGCTTCGCAGGTAGGCCCACTTAGGCTAGGGGGCATTGCCCCTCAGTTCTTACCAACCTCCGGTGTGTAATCTACATGTTTCTAGCTAGAACTCGGTCGAATAAGAATCATTGATTTCCTCTGCTGTCAATTTCTTATTCATTGCGCTCGGCCTTCGCTCCTCTCCTTATAAGTCGAGTGGCTTCCGCTCCTTTCTCATCTCAAACCAGAACGAGAACGTTAGGGAAGATAAGGGAAGACCGCCTGAGCGAAGCGACCGAAGGGACTTGACTTATCCGAACCGAACGATAGCAGCTTAAAGCTAAGCCTATTACGAGCAGCGTCGCTCCTTGATCGGCGGGGAGGAGCATCTCAAAGTATGGGGCAAAGGATCAAGCGCTTTTACTTTGTCTCCCGGGATCCATCACAGGTTGGGTTTGAGAGCCGTGTGATGGGTGACTATCCAGCACGGTTCGGAGAGCACTTTGAGTCTGCGCTGGTGAATGGAAGCCTCCCCTATCAAGCAAGAAGGAAGCGGCTCTTCCCACGGCGGAGTCACCATTGACTCTATTTATTATTATGGTAAATCAGTGTATCAAGATGTCAATCTGAGATCTTATTTCGGTTTGATACGTCCACCTACGAGACTAACCTTTGGCTTTCGTCTCGGTAGGTGTATTATTCTACATTTTCCCAAAAGAACTTTCATTCATTTCTTTCTTCCCCGTCTACCACGACGACAAAAACGACGTGAAAAAGCCAGACCCGGAAAGGAGAAGGGCCGGTTTTTTGGGGGGGCATTTGGGAAAGTCGGGCCGATCGGGTGTCTTCATTCAAGCGACGGTACAGAAGAAGAACGAAACGAAGTGAGAGGCCGGGGGGCAGGGAAAAGAGTCGAGTCGATCAGGCTCGACGATCGGGAGAAGCAAAACGAAATCAGGATTTGGCCGAAAAAGAAGCAAGGCTATGGATACCATGACCAATCACCATCGATAAAGAAGACTCTTTCTAAATCACTTCGGGTCAGCGGGGCCTTCAAGCATCCGAAATACGCTGGGATTGTAAATGACATAGCGTTCCTGATAAAAAATGACGACTCCGTCAGAAAAACTAAGTTATTCAAGTTCTTTTTCCCAAAGAAGTCCCGCTCCGACCACCCGACGAGTCATCTACTTAAAAGGACCCTCCCTGCAGTGCGCCCTTCCTTGAATTATTCGGTCATGCAATACTTATTGAATACAAAGAATAAAATTCATTTCGACCCCGTCGTAGTTCTCAATCATTTCGTGGAACCGGGCGTGGCTGAACCATCTACGAAGGGGGGAGCTAATACACAGGAAAGAAGCTTAGATAAGAGAATACGTTCTCGCATCGCTTTTTTTGTAGAAAGCTCGACCAGCGAGAAAAAGTGTTTAGCCGAAGCCAAAAAGAGGTTGATCCACTTTATTCGCCAAGCGAATGATCTTCGCTTCGCGGGAACAACAAAAACCACCATCTCGCTCTTTCCTTTCTTCGGTGCTACCTTTTTTTTTCCAAGGGATGGGGTTGGGGTGCATAATAACCTTTTTTCCGAGGATGCCCGGGAACAACTACAACTCCTAGGTCAATTAAGGAGAAAATATTGGAACCCCATGAGTCTCATGAGTAAGGATAAGGTAATGGAATTGATAGAGAATTTCATAGACCTAGGTAGGATAGGAGAATTGATAAAGGGAATAGAGATGATGATAGAGATCATACTGAGAAACAGAAGAATTCCGTACGGGTACAACTCTTATTTGAACGAAGTTAAAAAAATCAGATCTTTGTTGTCTAATAGAACAAACACTAATACCTTAATTGAATCAGTCAAGATCAAATCTGTTTATCAAAGTGCTTCTCCGATTGCTCAAGACATCTCTTTTCAACCGAGGAACAAAACAAGATCATTTCGTTCCATTTTTAGTAAAATAGTGAAGGATATTCCATTAGTAATGAAAAAGGGGGTGGAGGGGATCCGTATATGTTGTTCAGGTCGATTAAAAGGTGCAGAAATAGCTAGAACTGAATGCGGAAAGTATGGAAAAACATCTCGTAATGTATTTAACCAGAAAATAGATTATGCTCCTGCGGAAGTATCTACTCGTTACGGAATCTCAGGTGTCAAAGTGTGGATTTCATATAGTTAAAAAAAAAGGGGACGTGCTATATCCGAAACGTACGAAATATAGTAAATATCGTAAAGGCAGATGTAGTAGGGGTTGCAAACCGGACGGTACACAACTTGGTTTTGGAAGATATGGCACTAAAAGTTGTAGAGCTGGTCGTCTTTCATATCGAGCCATTGAAGCAGCGCGTCGTGCTATAATCGGACACTTCCATCGTGCTATGAGCGGACAATTCCGAAGAAATGGTAAGATATGGGTAAGAGTTTTCGCAGATATCCCTATTACCGGGAAACCTACGGAAGTAAGAATGGGAAGAGGAAAAGGAAATCCTACGGGTTGGATTGCTCGTGTGTCCACGGGACAAATCCTATTTGAAATGGATGGTGTGAGTTTGTCAAATGCTCGACAAGCCGCTAGATTAGCGGCGCATAAACTATGTTCGTCAACCAAGTTTGTTCAGTGGTCGTAAGCTAATTAGTTAGTGGGGAAATTCAAAAGAATTAGGCGAAGTGTTTGTTCCTGAACGAGGGAAGTGGAAAGACACTAAAGGAGAGGGATATACTCCTTTTTAGAATCGCCGAAATTGTACGACTGTTCCAGGCGTACGACCCGGATACGTTCTGGTTTATTTATTCCGGACCGGTTTATAAAGTTCTAGTAGTAAGAATAAATAAGAAAGAGAAGAGCTAAGATTCAGGAAAGGAAGTTGTTTCAGTCAAACTAGAGTAAGTGGGCTACTCAAACTCTTGAACAAGCGGGGCATCTCCTCGAGTTGCGAAAGGGGCTGCAAGTGAAATTGCTGATGTTCGTTATGCTACTGAAGTGTCTCAAGCTGCTCAGTACTCCACTTCCTTAAATACATCCATACTTCTTGAGGTGAGAAAGACGTACCGATTGAAGAGTTAAAGTACCCCCCCATAAAGGTTAAGCTTTTGGGTAGGCTCTTCCTTAAGCGGTTAAGCAGGAAAGCGGTGATCGGCATCCAGTCTTCCCAACCATCCTAAACTAAGAAGAAAGCCTCACTCCAATCCTCACCAGCCAAAGGGAAGTTATACTTTAATGCAAGTTTTTTAGTGAAAAATGGGTCTATGCCCAAATCACGTTCTTTTCTCTCCTTACTGTCGAGCGTCTTTGAACCTAAACTTGTCCTTCTTCAAATGTAGTTCTCGCTATTGGAGCTAGAGTGAGCGAAGGGATTTCCTCGCATTAGGATAGCCAGACGCTTCTGTAGCTGTAGCTTGAGCAGGAAACGAAGGTAATACCAGGAAATAGTCAAGGAAAGTAGCTAAGGTAAGATCCCACTCTTATAGCCGAGGGTAAATCCTGTAGCTTCTGCTAGCCGGAGTTGCTCTTAGCCGGTCTTGTTCCCAGCGTCGATGATCCCGCCAACGATCCGGTAGCACTCCGAATATCTACCCTTCCTTATTAAGAAGAGAGGAAGTATTTGTAGCTATCTTGTGCTCAAAAAAAAAAGGAGGGTCTGGACAGAAAATCTGCAACCGGTGTTGGCCCTTCTTTTCTTGTACTTGATCACCAACTCGAACCAACTACGGACGAATCCGAGGGCAGAGAGACTAGGTCCCACGCATGATTAGCATGTAAAGCTAAAGCAGACATTTCCTCCTCCATAGCTCGGCGCCGCCCAGGATGATTGAGTGCTTCAGAGAGTGTCTGTGGAATAGAGACAGAAGAAAGACCCGAAGAGATAGACTGAA